TTAAAAATAAGCTAAAATTAAGCTTTTGGGTTCATACCCCAAATATAAAGAAATCCTTTTTTTTTAAAAATAAAGTGCCTGATTAAAGGATTATTCTGATAGGATAAATTAAGTAGATAATTTTACCTTTATTATATTTTATAGAATTAAACTATATCTAATAATATCAAAAATTATTGTGCATCTTACACTAAAATATAACTTTTTAATAATGTATTATTATTAATAAATTTAATTATTTTATTTTAAATTTTTTTAATTTTTAATTCTAATAAAATATTTTTTTTATTTATTTTATTTTTTAGTACTTTAATCTCTATTTCATCTAATTCATGATTTGGATGTTGAATTGGTTTAGAAATTAATCTTTTAAGATTTATCCCCCTAATTTCTAATTCTAACAACATAATATCATCTGAAGCTTCATTAAAGTACTTTCTTATTCAATCTATTGCTTCAATTAATTTCTTATTTTCTATTTTAATAAAAATAATTTCCTTAAAAAACTTCGAATTTAATTTTTTTATTTCTATTTTAATTAACTCTTCCATTTTAATAAAAATAGGTTCAGCCCCATTCCATTTTTGATTCCCTAATATTATAGAAGGAATATCTTGATTTAATAATTTTATTATAATAAGATGACAAAAAATTACCCCCATAATTTTATTGTCTTATTATTTTAATAAAAACTTTATTTTTATCATTATTATATTAAATTCTTTTATTGGAGCTATTGGAGGATTAAACCAAACTTCTTTACGTAAATTATTAACATTTTCTTCCATTAATAATTTAAGATGAATATTAATTTCTATTATAATTAGTGAAAATTTATGAATATTTTTTTTATTTATATATTCTTTTATTATCAGTATAATATGTTTTATTTTTTATATATTAAATATATTTTTTATTAATCAATTATTTATTTTTAACATAAATTATTTAATTAAATTTTTCTTTCTTATTAATTTTTTATCTTTAGGTGGATTACCACCTTTTATTGGATTTTTCCCTAAATGAATTATTATCAATTTTTTAATTCTTAATAAATTCTTTATTATTAATTTCATTCTTATTATAATAAGATTAATTTTATTATTTTTTTATATTCGAATTATTTATTCTTCCGTAATATTCAATTACCTAAAATTAAAATGAATAAATTTTTTCCTAAAAAAAAAATCATTATTTTTAATTAATTTTTTATCTTTTATTTCTATTTCAGGTATAATTATTAGAACTTTTTTTTTTATATAAGGTTTTAAGTTAATTAAACTAGTAATCTTCAAAATTATTTATAAAGATATTTATTTCTTTAAGCCTTAATAATTTTAAATTTATTCCTTAAAATTTGCAATTTTATATCATTTATTGACTATAAAGCTTAATAAAAGAGAATTATATCTCGTTAATAAATTTACAATTTATCGCTTAATCTCAGCCATTTTATTTAGCGAAAATGACTTTTTTCTACAAATCATAAAGATATTGGAACTTTATATTTTATTTTTGGGATTTGATCTGGCTTAGTAGGTACTTCTTTAAGTCTTTTAATTCGAACTGAATTAGGAACCCCCAGATCTTTAATTGGAGACGATCAAATTTACAATACTATTGTCACAGGTCATGCTTTTATTATAATTTTTTTTATAGTAATACCTATTATAATTGGAGGATTTGGAAATTGATTAGTACCATTAATATTAGGAGCCCCTGATATAGCTTTCCCACGAATAAATAATATAAGATTTTGATTATTACCCCCTTCTTTAACTCTTTTAATTTCAAGAAGAATCGTAGAAAATGGAGCTGGAACTGGATGAACTGTTTACCCCCCACTTTCATCTAATATTGCCCATAGAGGTAGTTCTGTAGATTTAGCTATTTTTTCATTACATTTAGCTGGAATCTCCTCTATTTTAGGTGCCATTAATTTTATTACCACTATTATTAATATAAAGCTTAATGGTATATCTTTTGATCAAATACCCTTATTTGTTTGAGCTGTTGGAATTACTGCCTTATTATTACTTCTTTCATTACCTGTTCTTGCCGGAGCTATTACTATATTATTAACAGATCGAAATCTTAATACTTCTTTTTTTGACCCTGCAGGAGGGGGAGACCCCATTTTATATCAACATTTATTTTGATTTTTTGGTCATCCAGAAGTTTATATTTTAATTTTACCAGGATTTGGAATAATTTCCCATATTATTTCCCAAGAAAGAGGAAAAAAAGAAACATTTGGAGCTTTAGGAATAATTTATGCAATAATAGCAATTGGTTTACTAGGATTCGTTGTTTGAGCTCACCATATATTTACTGTTGGAATAGATATTGACACTCGAGCTTATTTTACATCAGCAACTATAATTATTGCAGTACCTACAGGTATTAAAATTTTTAGTTGATTAGCTACTCTTCACGGTACACAAATTAATTATAGACCATCTATATTATGAAGTTTAGGATTTGTTTTTTTATTTACCGTAGGAGGTCTTACAGGAATTATTTTAGCTAACTCTTCTATTGATGTAAGTTTACATGATACTTATTATGTAGTAGCTCATTTCCATTACGTTCTTTCTATAGGAGCTGTATTTGCTATTTTAGCAGGATTTATTCATTGATACCCATTATTTACTGGATTATCTATAAATCCTTTTTTACTAAAAATTCAATTTATCTCTATATTTATTGGAGTTAATTTAACTTTTTTTCCACAACATTTTTTAGGATTAGCAGGAATGCCTCGTCGCTACTCAGATTATCCTGATGCTTACATTTCTTGAAATATCATCTCTTCATTAGGTTCTTATATTTCCTTATTAACTATCATAATAATATTAATTATTATTTGAGAATCTATAATCAACCAACGAATTATTTTATTTACTTTAAATTTATCATCTTCCATTGAATGATATCAAAATTTACCCCCTGCTGAACATTCATATAATGAACTTCCTATTTTAAGAAATTTCTAATATGGCAGATTATATGTAATGGATTTAAACCCCATTTATAAAGGTTTATCCTTTTTTTAGAAATTGCAACATGATCTAATTTTAATCTCCAAAATAGAAATTCTCCTTTAATAGAACAAATTATTTTCTTTCATGATCATACTTTAATTATTTTAATTATAATTACTATTTTAGTTAGTTATATTATAGTAAATTTATTTTTTAACAAATTTACTAATCGATTCTTGTTAGAAGGACAAGTGATTGAATTAATTTGAACTATTCTTCCAGCAATTACATTAATTTTTATTGCACTTCCTTCCTTACGATTATTGTATCTTTTAGATGAATTAAATAATCCATTAATTACATTAAAATGCATTGGTCATCAATGATATTGAAGTTATGAATATTCAGATTTTAATAATATTGAATTTGATTCCTATATAATTCCAGTTAATGATTTAAATATAAATAATTTTCGCCTTCTTGATGTTGATAATCGTATTATTCTCCCTATAAATAATCAAATTCGTATTTTAGTCACAGCTACAGATGTAATTCATTCCTGAACTATCCCTTCATTAGGAATTAAAATTGATGCTAATCCTGGTCGTTTAAATCAAACTAATTTTTTTATAAATCGTCCAGGACTGTTTTATGGACAATGTTCAGAAATTTGTGGTGCTAATCATAGTTTTATACCTATTGTAATTGAAAGAATTCCAATTAAAAATTTCATCAATTGAATTAATAACTACTCTTCATTAGATGACTGAAAGCAAGTATTGGTCTCTTAAACCACTTTATAGTAAATTAGCAATTACTTCTAATGAAAAAGAATTAGTTAAATTTATAACATAAATATGTCAAATTTATATTATTACATTAGTAATATTCTTTTATTCCTCAAATAATACCTATTAATTGATTAATATCTTTCTTTTTTTTTATTATAATTTTTATTATTTTTAATATGATAAATTATTATATTTTTAATATTAAAAATAATTCCTTAAAAAATAATAAATTTTTTTTATTAAAAAATTTAAATTGAAAATGATAACAAATTTATTTTCTATTTTTGACCCTTCTTCTAATTTATTTAATTTTCCTTTTAATTGATTAAGAACATTTTTTGGACTTTTTTTTATCCCCTTTTCTTTTTGATTCATTCCTAATCGTCATTTTATTTTTTGATTCTCTATTTTAAATAAACTTCATAATGAATTTAAAACTTTATTAAATAATAATATTAACTCAAGATCTTCAACTTTTATTTTTATCTCCATATTTTCTTTTATTTTATTTAATAATTTTTTAGGTTTATTTCCTTATATTTTCACTAGAACTAGTCATTTAACTTTATCTCTATCTATTTCTCTACCTCTTTGATTAAGATTTATATTTTATGGATGAATTAATAATACACAACATATATTTGCACATATAATCCCTCAAGGAACCCCAAGTATTCTTATACCATTTATAGTCTTAATTGAAACAATTAGTAATATTATTCGTCCTGGAACATTAGCTGTTCGATTAACTGCTAATATAATTGCTGGCCATCTTTTAATAACTCTTTTAAGAGGAACAGGATCTTTTATTCCCTCATATTTAATTATTATTTTAATAATTATCCAAATTCTCCTATTAATTTTAGAATCAGCAGTTGCAATTATTCAATCTTATGTTATTGCAATTTTAAGAACATTATATTCTAGTGAAGTTAATTAATTAATGAAAATAAACTATAATCACCCTTTTCATTTAGTAGATTACAGACCTTGACCCCTTACAGGAGCTATCGGTGTTATAACTTTAGTAACTGGTATAATTAAATGATTTCATAATTTTAATATAAATATTTTAATTTTAGGATATTTTATTATTATTCTAACTATATTCCAATGATGGCGAGACATCTGTCGAGAAGGAACTCTCCAAGGTAAACATACTATTCTAGTCACCAAAGGATTACGTTGAGGTATAATTTTATTTATTATCTCAGAAATTTTTTTTTTTATTTCTTTTTTTTGAGCTTTTTTCCATAGAAGCTTATCCCCAAATATTGAAATTGGATCAACATGACCTCCTTTAGATATTACTCCTTTTAACCCATTCCAAATTCCTTTATTAAATACTATTATTTTAATTACATCAGGAGTAACTGTAACTTGAGCCCATCATGCCTTATTAAGAAATAATTACTCTCAAACTACTCAAGGTCTTTTTTTAACTGTTTTTTTAGGTATTTACTTCACTATTCTTCAAGCTTATGAATATCTTGAAGCCCCATTCACTATTGCAGATAGAATTTATGGGTCAACTTTTTTTATCACTACAGGTTTCCATGGATTACATGTTATTATTGGAACTTTATTTTTAATAATTTGCCTCATTCGACATTTAAAAAATCACTTTTCTAATAACCACCACTTCGGATTTGAAGCAGCAGCATGATATTGACATTTTGTTGATGTAGTTTGATTATTCCTTTATATTTTTATATATTGATGAGGTAATTAATTATTTATATAATATATTTAGTATATTTGACTTCCAATCAAAAAGTTTAATAATTTTAATATAAATAATTTATTTAATTTTTCTAATCTCATTTTTAATTATATTAATTTCCAATATTACCATATTTATTTCTATTATTTTATCAAAAAAATCTTTTTCAGACCGAGAAAAATGTTCACCATTTGAATGTGGATTTGATCCTAAATCTTCTGCTCGTATTCCTTTTTCTTTACATTTTTTTTTAATTACAGTAATTTTTTTAATTTTTGATGTAGAAATTGCTTTAATTCTACCTATTATCCCCCTTTTTAAATTAGTAAACTTTCTTATTTGATTTAAAATTTCTTTTTTTTTTATTTGTATTTTACTAATAGGTTTATATCATGAATGAAATCAAAATATACTTAACTGAACAAATTAGGATTATAGTTTATTTTAAAACATTTGATTTGCATTCAAAAAATATTGAATTTCAATTTATCTTAAATAAGAAGCAATATTTGCATTTAATTTCGACTTAAAAGATAGAGAATTTTCTCCTTATTTAATTGAAACCAAAAAAGAGGTATATCACTGTTAATGATAAAATTGAATTAAATTCCAATTAATATTGAAATATAAAGTTTAAAATTAAGCTGCTAACTTTATTTTTAGTGGTTAAATTCCATTAATATTTCTTATTTATGTAGTTTATAAAAACATTACATTTTCATTGTAAAAATAATATTTATTATATTTATAAATATTTAAAGATTTATTTAATCTCCCTAATATCTTCAATATTATGCTCTATTTATAAGCTATTTAAATAAATTAATATAATAAATAAAAATATCAATATTCAAATAATAAATCTAAATAAATAAATTTTAAAATTATTTATTTGATAAAAATTATAAAAAATAGAATAATTTTTTAAAATATTATTCATACCTTGACCTCTATATAATTCTCTTCATCCTATATCAATAAATTTTAATAAATTTTGACTTATAAATAAACATATGTATCTAACCCCATAAGTTCTTAATCTAGGTATAAATCATATCAAACATAAAAAATTTCTTAATGTATAAGTTTTAATAAACTTATTTATAGAGTAAATATGTATACTTCTAATTAAATAACCTATTAAACCCCCTAAGATTCTCACATAAATCACTATTATTTTTATGTTAAAAGGTAAATAAATTATATAAGGATTTACAAAAATTAATCATCTTAATATCGCCCCTCTTAAAATTCTTATAATCAATAAAACAAATATTCTTTTTAATATTACATAATCTTCATCATATAAATTATAAATAGAAATTAAATTATTACTATTAATCATTAAATATATTATTAATCGAATAGTATAATATATAGTTAATCCTGTAGAAATATAATATAATAAATAAATAAATATATTTAAATTTCTCATAGAAACTATTTCTAAAATTAAATCTTTTGAGTAAAACCCCGCTAAAAAAGGAATCCCACATAATGCTAAATTTGAAATATTTATACATAAAAAAGTAAAAGGTAAATATCTTCTTAACCCCCCTATAAATCGAATATCTTGTGTATCATTTATTATATGAATAATAACACCAGCACATATAAATAATAAAGCTTTAAATATAGCATGAGTTAATAAATGGAAAAAAGCTAAATCAGGTATACCTATTCTTAAAATTCTTATTATTAACCCTAATTGTCTTAATGTAGATAATGCAATAATTTTCTTTAAATCAAATTCATAATTAGCTGAAATACCCGCTATAAATATTGTTAATCTAGATAATAACAAAAATAATTTTAAAAAATAAATATTTTCTAATAGTAAATTAAATCGAATTAATAAATAAACACCAGCAGTTACTAAAGTTGAAGAATGAACTAAAGCAGAAACAGGAGTTGGAGCTGCTATAGCTGCAGGTAATCAAGATCTAAAAGGAATTTGAGCTCTTTTAGTTATTGCAGCTATAATAACCATAGACCCCACTATAATTATTTCATAATCATTTTTCATAAACTCTAAATAAAAAATATAATTTCATCTCCCATAATTTATTATTCAAGAAATTACTATCAAAATTAAAACATCCCCCACTCGATTGGATAAAGCAGTTAATATACCAGCATTATAAGATTTAATATTTTGATAATAAATCACTAAACAATAAGATACTAAACCTAAACCATCTCATCCTAATAAAATTCTGATTATATTTGGACTAATAATTAATAAAACTATAGAAAAAACAAATAATAATACTAAAATAATAAATCGATTCAAATTTTTTTCAGATCTTATATATCTTTTTCTGTAATAAATTACAACTGAAGAAATTAATAAAACAAATATTATAAATAATAAAGATATTCAATCTAATAAAATAGATATTTTTACTATAATAGAATTAAAAGAAATAATTTCTCACTCTAAAAAAATTACTATATTATTCATAATAAAATAAATTATTAACATTATTATTCTTATTCTCATTAAAAATAAAAAAAAAAATATATTAAAACAAATTGAATTTTTAAAAAAAATTACTTAAAATGAATTCTCACATTTTTGATTCCACAAATCAATATTTTATTTAAATTATTTAAGTTTATAACCAAATCATTACATAGTCAACCTTTATAATTATCACATTTAAAGGAAATCAATGTAATAATAATAATAAATATTCTCGGGAAACTCCCATATAAAAGCTATAAATCCCAAAATAAAACTTACCATGTTGTGTATAAGAATATAAATATAATCTATACCCGGCTCTAAAAAAAGAAATTATTATTAATATAATCATAGTAACTCAAGATCAACTTATTATTCTATTAATTAAACTAATTTCCCCTAATAAATTTAATGAAGGTGGAGCTGCTATATTTGAAGACAATAATAAAAATCACCATATTCTTATAGAAGGTATAAAATTTATTATTCCTTTATTGATATAAATTCTTCGTCTATGTAAACGTTCATAATTAATATTAGCTAAACAAAATATACCAGATGAACATAATCCATGTCCAATCATTAAAATATAAGAACCTATATACCCTCAATAATTTATTGTTATAATCCCGCCAATTACTAATCTTATATGAGCTACTGATGAATAAGCAATTAATGATTTAATATCAATTTGACAAAAACATTTTAATCTAATATAAAATCCCCCTAATAAAGAAATAACTAATCAAATAAAATTAAATTTTACACTTACTTTCTCTATTAAAAATAAAATTCGTATTATACCATATCCCCCTAATTTTAACATAATTCCAGCTAAAATTATTGAACCTGATACAGAAGCTTCCACATGAGCTTTAGGTAATCATAAATGAACTATATATATAGGCATCTTCACTAAAAAAGCCATAATTATTGAAATATATAATAAATAATAATCTAATATCATAAATTTCAAAAAATATATAATAATAACATTTATTTCTATATAAATATAAAAAATTCCTATTAATAAAGGTAAAGATACAAATAAAGTATAAAATAATAAATATATCCCTGCTTGAATACGTTCTGGTTGATACCCTCAACCAATAATTAATATTAGAGTTGGAATTAATCTACCTTCAAAAAATAAATAAAATATAAATAAATTTATTGTTGAAAAAGTTAAAAATAATATTAATAATAAAAATAATAAATTAAATATAAAAAATTCAATATAAAATCTATTTTTATATAAATTTTCTCTTGCCATAATTATTAAAATACAAATTCAAATTCTTAGTATAATTAAACCATAAGATATTATATCACAAGAATATATATATCTAAAATTACAATAATTTCCTAATATAATAGTTAAATTTATAAATAAAAATATTATAATAAATAATATTATCTGAACCATTCAAAATATTTTTTTTTTTAAACAAAAAGGAATTATAAATAAAATTATAAATAAAAATTTTATCATATTATAATAAATTAAATCTTTGAAAATAATCATTTCCATGAGTTCGAATTATAGAAACTAAAATAGATAATCCTAAGGCTCCTTCACAAACTGAAAAAACTAAATATACCATTAATATATATATATTATTATCTAAACAACTTAAATATAATAATATTAAAAAAAATAATCTTAAAACAATAAATTCTAATCTTAACAAAATAATTAATAAATGTTTTTGTTTTGAAGAAAAAATTAAATTTCCAACAACATATATTATTAATACTACAAAACTTATATTTTCTATCATTAGTTTTTATAGTTTAAAAAAAAACATTGGTCTTGTAAGTCAAAATTAAGATTTTTCTTTAAAAACTTCAAAGAAAAAGATTTTTCTTTATCAATAATCTCCAAAATTATTATTTTTATTAAACTACTCTTTGAAATTCTTAAATTATTTATTTCCCTTTCAATCATTTTTTTATCTATAATTATATTTTTCTTATATCATCCCCTTTCAATAGGATTAATAATTTTATTACAAACTCTTCTTACTTGCTTATTAACTGGCATATTAATTAAAACTTATTGATTTTCTTATATTTTATTTTTAACTTTTTTAGGAGGATTATTAGTACTTTTTATTTATGTTTCAAGAATCGCTTCCAATGAATTATTTAATATAACATTTTTCTTAAAATTATTATTCTTTTTTTTTATAAGACTATTATTTATTCTTAGATATATATATATAAATAATTTAACATGAATAAATTTTTCTTTAAATATAGAAATAAATAAATTATTTAATTTTTTTTTATTTATTAATAATGAGAATAAAATTAACTTATCTAAATTATATAATACTCAAACATTTATAATTATATTAATAATAATAATTTATTTATTTATTACTTTAATTGCAATTGTTAAAATTACTAATATTTTTTATGGACCTCTTCGTTCTTCTTTTTAACTACAAATGATAAATAAATTTTTTCCTATCCGTAAAACTCACCCTGTTTTAAAAATCTTAAATAATGCTTTAATTGACCTTCCTTCCCCTTCAAATATTTCTTCCTTATGAAATTTTGGCTCTTTACTAGGTTTATGTTTAATTATTCAAATTATTACTGGCTTATTTTTAACTATATACTACACAGCTAATATTGAATTAGCATTTTATAGAGTAAACTATATTTGCCGAAATGTTAACTATGGATGATTAATCCGAACTTTACATGCTAATGGAGCTTCTTTTTTTTTTATTTGTATCTATATTCATATTGGCCGAGGAATTTACTATGAATCCTTCAATTTAAAATATACTTGAATTATTGGAGTTATTATTTTATTTTTATTAATAGCAACAGCTTTTTTAGGTTATGTTCTACCTTGAGGACAAATATCTTTTTGAGGGGCCACAGTAATTACTAATTTATTATCTGCTATTCCTTACTTAGGAACATCATTAGTTAATTGAATTTGAGGGGGATTTGCTGTTGATAATGCAACTTTAACACGATTTTACACTTTCCATTTTCTTTTTCCTTTCCTAATTTTAATATTAACCATAATTCACTTATTATTTTTACATATAACAGGGTCAAATAACCCTTTAGGTATTAATAGAAATTTAGATAAAATTCCTTTCCATCCTTTTTTTGTTTTTAAAGACTTAATTGGTTATATTATTATATTATTTATTTTANTAATATTAACTTTAACAAATCCATATTTATTAGGAGATCCTGATAATTTTATTCCAGCTAATCCTTTAGTTACTCCAATCCATATTCAACCTGAATGATATTTTCTTTTTGCTTATGCTATTCTTCGATCTATTCCTAATAAACTAGGAGGAGTTATTGGTTTAATTTTTTCTATTTTAATTTTAATAATCCTTCCTTTTACCTTTAACAAAAAAATCCAAGGTATTCAATTTTACCCATTAAATCAAATTATGTTTTGATCTTTAACATGCATTATTATTTTACTAACTTGAATTGGAACTCAACCTGTAGAAATTCCTTATATTTTTACAGGACAATTTCTAACTTTTTTATATTTTTCTTATTTTATTTTATCTCCTATTTTTAACAAATTTTGAGATAACTTAATTTTTTCTCAATAATTAATGAGCTTGTAAAGCATTTGTTTTGAAAACTTAAGAAAGAATTTATTATTCTATTAATTTATACTAAATATAATACAATTATATCAAAAATATTTTTAAACTTATATAAAATAATAAAAAATTTAAAGAAATTGGTAAATAATTTTTTCAAGCTAAATATATTAATTTATCATATCGATATCGAGGTAATGTCCCCCGCACTCAAATAAATAAAAAAGAAATTACTCTCAACTTTAAATAAAAAATTAATCTTATTGAATATCCCCCTAAAAAAATTAATACAAATAATAATCTTATAAATAAAATTCTTGAATATTCAGCTAAAAAAATCAAAGCAAATCCTCCTCTTCTATATTCAATATTAAATCCTGAAACTAACTCTCTTTCCCCTTCAGCAAAATCAAAAGGAGTTCGATTTGTTTCTGCTAATAATGAAGAAAATACACATAATCTTAAAGGAAATATTATAATTAAAAATCATATTATTATCTGATTTTTTTCAAATAATATTATATTAAATCTTATAATTATAAAAAAAGATGATATTAAAATTAAAAATAATCTTACTTCGTAAGAAATAGTTTGAGCCACGGCTCGTAATCCCCCTAATAAAGAATAATTAGAATTTGAAGATCACCCAGCTACTATTACCGTATAAACCCCTATTCTAGTACAACATAAAAAAAATAATACCCCTAAATTAAATCTAATTATATTAAAATAATTAGGAATTAACAACCAAATAATTAAAGATAATATAAAACTAATAACAGGAGAAAAATAATAAGATATATAATTAGAATAATTAGGATAAGTTTGTTCTTTAGTAAATAATTTAATAGCATCAGAAAAAGGTTGTAAAATCCCTAAAAATCCTACTTTATTAGGTCCTTTTCGAATTTGAATATAACCTAATAACTTCCGCTCTAATAAAGTTAAAAAAGCCACCCCAATTAATACCCCTAAAATTAAAATAATAATTCCAATAAATACTATCATCATATCATTTTTTATAATTACTATATATATAATAAATTATACATTTATGACTTCTAAAATCACTACATTTTTCTGCCAAAATAGTGTCTTTTAATTAATTTTTTATTTTTTTTTTAAATTAATAATATTCATAAATTAAAATTTAATTTCTATATTTGATCCTTTCGTACTAAAATATAATTTTTTCCTAAAGATAGAAACCAACCTGGCTTACACCGGTTTGAACTCAGATCATGTAAGATTTTAATGATCGAACAGATCAAAATTTTAAACTTTTGCATTTAAATTTTATCTTAATCCAACATCGAGGTCGCAAACTCTTTTTTTTATTTGAACTAAAAAAAAAAATTACGCTGTTATCCCTAAGGTAATTTAATCTTATAATCAAAATTCTTGGATCAATATTTCACTTATCTATGTAAATATATATATATATATATATATATAAAGTTTACTTAATTTTTCTATCCCCCCAACAAAAAAAATTATCTAATTTAAATTTTTTTATTTATAAATTATTAAAATTTTTAAATTTAAAAAACTCTATGGGGCCTTCCCGTCTTTAAAAATTATTTTAACTTTTTAATAAAAAAATTAAATTTTATTAATAAAAAAGAGACAGTTTATTCCTCATCAAATCATTCATACAAGTCACCAATTAAGAGACTAATGATTATGCTACCTTTGTACAGTCAAAATACTGCAGCCCTTTAATATAATATCAGTGGGCAGATTCGACTTTAAATTATCCTTCAAAAAGACATGTTTTTGATAAACAAGTGAATATAACTTTTTGCCGAATTCCTTTTTTTTTACTAACCCATAAATTTTATTTTTTTTTAATTATATACTAATTTTATCATTATTACTTTATTTCTCTTATTAAAATATATTTTTTTATAAAAAATTAAATTTTTAATAAAATTTTACATTTAATAAAATTATTTATAATAAACTAAAATTTCTAAACAATTTAAATTTTATAATTTTTAATTTTTATTTTATTTTTATTATAATTTTTTATTTTTAAGCTTATCCCCAAAAATACTAAATTTTAATTATTAAAAAATTAACCTAATAAAATTTTTAATTAATTAAATTTAAAATTAAATTTTTTTCTAAAAAAACTAGATATCTTAAAAAACGATTAACATTTCATTTCAAATTAATTATTAAAAATATTTTTGCTACAATAATTTTTTTAATTAATTATCTCTTTTTAATTCGAGAATATTATAATCAATTAATTTTTTTTTTAATAAACTCTGATACACAAGATACAATAAATAAAATTTACTTTTTTAATATTTTCTATTTAATAACTATTTAAAATTTCTCTCACAATACTTACTTTACTATAAAATTTTTTATTTTTTCTTTTAAAAATACTTAAACCCCCATATATTTTTAAATAAAAAATTTTTTTATTATTTCCAAATTATTAATTTTCCCCCTCAAATTAATTGAATTTTATTCAATATCATTTCAATGTAAATGAAATACTTATCAAGCTCTAATTTGTTCTTTCTAGAAACACTTTCCAGTACCTCTACTTTGTTACGACTTATTTCAATTTATTTATGAAAGCGACGGGCAATATGTACATATTTTAATTTTTAATCATTTTATTAAATTAAATAAAATTACATTTAAATCCACTTTCAATTAATTTTTTCAAATTAATATTCATTTTAAATAAATTTATTGTAATCCATTATATTCTTAATTATTATCTGCATCTTGATCTGATTTAATTTTTCTTTTAAATTTTTAAATATTATTTTTTTTAAAAAATATTTTTTTAACAACGATATACAAAATTATAAATTAAGTAAATTTATTCGTGGATTATCAATTATTAAACAGATTCCTCTAAATGAACTAAAATACCGCCAAATTATTTAAGTTTCAATAAATAATTAAATACTATTTTAGTATTTTTTTTTAATTTTCTAATAATAGGGTATCTAATCCTAGTTTTTATTACAATTTATTAATTTCATATTTTTTTTTATAAATTTTTACTAAATTAAAATTTCACTTAATAATTTAATATTTTATTTAATTATTTTAAATTTATTAATTAATTCACTAATAAAATTTATTTTAAATTTTGTTTAACCGCAACTGCTGGCACAAAATTAGTTTTTAATTTAAATATTACTAAATCTTAATTTCTTAAATTTTTAATATTAATTACTACATCAACAAATTAATTATTATTTAAATAATTAATTTTTCTCACTAAAATTTATATGTAAAATAAATTTTAAATAAATTTTTCAAACTATAATAAATTTTTATTACTAATAAATAAAATTACATAGATTTTTTTTTTTTTTTTTTATAATAAAATATTTAATATAAATTATTAAATATTAAATAATTTCTTCTTTCTTCTTTTCCTAATATTTAATTTAAAAATTAAATTCATTATTCATCAATATATATTCATTTAAATAAAAATAAATTTATATTATATTATTAATTTAAAAAAAATTTAATATATTTATATTATATTAATATATTAAATATATATATATATATATATAAGAAAAAAAGGATTTTATTTAATTTCTAAACCATTGTTTATTTTTTTGTATATAATATAA